AGATCAAATATTAATGCTATATGATTCCAATCTAATATGTAAGGTCTCTAAAAAATCTCAGAAAAAACAATGTATCTAATAAAGCATCAATATTTAGATTCAGTCTTAATTTGTTGATAGAACAACAAAAAGAGCTTCGAGCCAAGCAAGATTAAGAAGATTGACTCAAGAACAAAGTCCATGAAAAGCTCCATTGTCAAATTCAGACCTAACCATTAATAGAGAAGCGATGGGAACGAAGGAACCCATGAATGGAAACGATTCTCTTGAAGATGAGTCCTAATAATTCATCGGGTGGGATGGCGGAACGAACCAGGAACCTTTTGATTGATTCTGAAAAATCATAGGCTAACCCAACACCTGAATGAGATATTGAAAGAGTAAATATTCGCCCGCGAAAATTGGATTTTATTGAATTGTTCAATTTTAAGCGATCCGATACGATAAAAAGAAAGGAAAATAAGGATTCGTTAGGCTATAAAAACTGGAATTATTCCTAACTAGAAATATGTATAATATGGATCTATTTTAGTTAATATAGCAAAATTAAAGTATAGAAGAATTTAAAATAAACTAGATAAAATTTGAAAAAATCCATGGATTTAACGTATTATTCATTACTTACATAGATGGATATCTTAATTAACTATTTTCTTTTGATTCGCGAGGAGCTGGATGAGAAGAAACTCTCATGTCCAGTTCTGGAGTAGAGATGGAATTGCGAAACAACCATCAACTATAACCCCAAAAGAACCAGATTTCGTAAACAACATCGAGGAAGAATGAAGGGAATATCTTCTAGAGGTAATAGTATTGGTTTCGGTAGATATGCTCTTCAAGCACTTGAACCTACTTGGATCACATCTAGACAAATCGAAGCGGGGAGACGCGCAATGTCACGAAATGTACGTCGTGGTGGAAAAATATGGGTACGTATATTTCCAGATAAACCAGTTACAGTAAGACCTGCAGAAACACGTATGGGGTCGGGTAAAGGATCCCCCGAATATTGGGTAGCTGTCGTTAAACCGGGTAGAATACTTTATGAAATAGGGGGAGTAGCAGAAAGTGTAGCCAGAAAGGCTATTCAAATCGCAGCATCCAAAATGCCTATACAAACTCAATTTATTCTTTCAGAATAGAACTGTAAAATGAAAGGCAAGAAGTCTTTCCTTTGAACTAACATGCGGGTTTCTCTTTTGGACAAAGAATATTTCTTTTTTTTTTTTCTACGCCCCTTTTGCATTTTTAAAATAGATTCAAAAAATGATATGATCCAACCCCAGACCCTTTTGAATGTAGCGGACAACAGCGGGGCGCGAAAATTGATGTGTATTCGAATCATAGGAGCTAGTAATCGCCGATATGCTCATATTGGTGACATTATTGTTGCTGTGATCAAAGAAGCAGTACCAAATATGCCTCTAGAACGATCTGAAGTGATCAGAGCTGTAATTGTACGTACTTGTAAAGAACTCAAACGTGATAACGGTATGATAATACGATATGATGACAATGCTGCAGTTGTCATTGATCAAGAAGGAAATCCTAAAGGAACAAGAATTTTTGGTGCGATTGCACGAGAATTGAGACAGTTAAATTTTACTAAAATAGTTTCATTAGCCCCCGAGGTATTATAAAACGAAATCATGATTAGAGTTATATAGTTCTAGTAAAATTGGCTTGAATGAGATCGATTAATTATTAGTAGATTATGTCTCACGTATATACTTTGATAAAGAATAATTTTAAAAGAGCATGTTTATTATATCCAAATTCTGAGAAACCACTAATTTTAGTTCATCATGGGTAGAGACACTATTGCTGATATAATAACTTCTATACGAAATGCTGACATGAATAGAAAAGGAACAGTTCGAATAGCATCTACTAACATCACTGAAAACATTGTTAAAATACTTTTACGAGAAGGTTTTATCCAAAATGTGAGGAAACATCGGGAAAACAAAAAAGCTTTTTTGGTTTTAACCCTGCAACATAGAAGAAATAGTAAAGGACAATATAGAACTGTTTTAAATTTAAAAAGAATAAGTCGACCTGGTCTACGAATCTATTCTAATTACCAACGAATTCCTAGAATTTTAGGTGGGATGGGAATTGTAATCCTTTCTACTTCTCAAGGTATAATGACAGACCGAGAGGCTAGACTAGAAAGAATCGGCGGAGAAGTTTTGTGTTATATATGGTAATCCTTCGAATACCCGAATTAAATCCGAGACTTCCTATTTGTGAAAACAAAAAGCGAAAGGACGGGTTGTCTAATAGCACTCTTCCTCCAATAGTTGATACACCAAGGAGGTTTTACCTCAAATGAAAGAACAAAAATGGGTTCATGAAGGTTTAATTACTGAATCACTTCCCAATGGTATGTTCCGGGTTCGTTTAGATAATGAAGACCTAATTTTAGGTTATGTTTCAGGAAGGATCCGGCGTAGTTTTATACGGATTCTACCCGGGGATAGAGTCAAAATTGAAGTAA